TTAGTAGGAGAGAAACATTATGCTTATGCTAAGAAAGAAAAAAACGGAAGTTTATGCTTTAGGCCAACATATATCTCTATCTGCTGACAAAGCAAGAAGAGTAATTGATCAAATTCGTGGACGTTCTTATGAAGAAACACTTATGATACTCGAGCTCATGCCCTATAGAGCATGTTATCCAATTTTTAAATTAGTTTATTCTGCAGCAGCAAATGCTGCTTACAATATGGGTTCCGACGAAGCAAATTTAGTAATTAGTAAAGCTGAGGTTAATGAGGGTACTACCGCGAAGAAATTCAAACCTCGAGCTCGCGGGCGTAGTTATGCGATAAAAAGAACTACCTGTCATATAACTATTGTAGTGAAAGATATATCTTTAGATGAATATGAATAAATGTATTCTTCAAAAACCCTAGATGGAAAAAGACAACTATGGTATATGCTGATGTGTATAGTAATGGGGTAGTATGGGACAAAAAATAAATCCACTTGGTTTCAGACTTGGTACAACCCAAAGTCATCATTCCCTTTGGTTTGCACAACCAAAAAATTATTCTGAGGGTCTACAAGAAGATCAAAAAATAAGATATTTTATCAAAAATTATGTACAAAAAAATATGAGAATATCCTCCGGCGCCGAGGGAATTGCCCGTATAGAGATTCAAAAAAGAATCGATTTGATCCAAGTCATAATCTTTATGGGATTCCCAAAGTTATTAATCGAAAGTAGACCGCGAGGAATCGAAGAATTACAGATGAATCTACAAAAAGAATTTTATTATGTGAACCGAAAACTTAACATTGGTATCACAAGAATTACAAAGCCTTATAGAAACCCTAATATTCTTGCAGAATTTATAGCCGGACAATTAAAGAATAGAGTTTCATTTCGAAAAGCAATGAAAAAGGCTATTGAATTAACTGAACAAGCAGATACAAAAGGAATTCAAGTACAAATTGCAGGGCGTATCGACGGAAAAGAAATTGCACGTGTCGAATGGATCAGAGAGGGTAGAGTTCCCCTACAAACCATTCGAGCTAAAATTGATTATTGTTCCTATACAGTTCGAACTATCTATGGGGTATTAGGCATCAAAATTTGGATTTTTATAGACAAAGAAGAGGAATAAAAAGGGGGAAACTCGTTCATTCGTTTTCGGACCAATCAAAATCATTTTAAATTCTATAGGGTAAAATAAAAATTCGATTGACCTTTTGATATAATTGCTATGCTTAGTGTGTGACTCGTTAGTTTTTGTTTTAGTTAGGGTTAGGATTAAAAAAGACCAGCCCAATAATCTGTCTGAAAACCAACTCATCACTTCGTATTATCTGAATCTAAAGAACCAGTCAAGATATGCTAAATTGGTCATATCTTTGTAACAACTGAAATTTTTTTGAATAAACTTTCATTCTAAGTTTAAAGCAAAATACAGAATAGAATAAGGTGCGGATAAATGGAAAGATGAGAGAAAGAAAAAATATCTATGATATAGAATTCCAACATGCAAGGTCTCTGAGTCATCTCATACAAGACAGTGTAATAAAGCATCAATACTAATTGATTCATCCCTAATTTTAAATATTAAATGAATCTACGTATATAGAGTAATAGAAGAAAAAATCAAGAGCTTCGAGCCAATAAAGACTAAGAAGGTTGACTCAAGAATAAATTGGATTGTGAGCTCCGTTGTAGAATTCTGACCTAACCATTAAGTACGAAGCGGTGGGAACGATGAAACCTATGAATACAAAAGATTTTATTGAACAGAACAACCGAATCTTACGAATCTTACTGATTCACTAGTTGGGATGGCGAAATGAACCGGAAATCAATTCATCTATTCTGAGACCAAGTGCTACGACTAAAATAGAGATTGCAAGAGTCAATATTCGCCCGCGAAAACTTTCTCTTTTTTGAAATTAGTAAATTTGGATAAAGGACAAAAGAAAATAAAGATTTATTAAAACATTAGAAAAAAAACTATTTTTTTTAGAAAATTTTTTCTAAAAATGTTGTAATATCTATTCAAATGAATTGAAATTCAATTTTGAATCCTTTTATTCGCGAGGAGCTAGATGAGAAGAAACTCTCACGTCCAGTTCTGTAGTAGAGATGGAATTCCGAAACAACCATCAACTATAACCCCAAAAGAACTAGATTCCGTAAACAACATAGAGGAAGAATGAAGGGAATATCTTATCGAGGTAATCATATTTGTTTCGGTAAATATGCGCTTCAAGCACTTGAACCTGCTTGGATCACATCTAGACAAATCGAAGCAGGTCGACGAGCAATGACACGAAATGCACGCCGTGGTGGAAAAATATGGGTCCGTATATTTCCCGATAAACCAGTTACAGTAAGACCGGCTGAAACACGTATGGGTTCGGGGAAAGGATCCCCCGAATATTGGGTAGCTGTTGTTAAACCGGGACGAATACTATATGAAATGAGTGGAGTAACTGAAAATATAGCCAGAAGGGCTATTTTAATAGCAGCATCCAAAATGCCTATACGAACTCAATTTATTTTTTCGGGATAAAATCAAAATGTAGAACCGACAGAAATGAATCTTGGGATGAAACAAAACCGCAGGTTTCTTTTTTTAGACAAACAATATTTCTTTTATTTTCTTCATCCTTTGCATTGAAAGAATAGACTAAAAAATTGATATGATTCAACCTCAGACCCATTTAAATGTAGCGGATAACAGCGGGGCTCGAGAATTGATGTGTATTCGAATCATAGGAGCTAGTAATCGCCGGTATGCTCATATTGGTGACGTTATTGTTGCTGTGATCAAAGAAGCAGTACCAAATATGCCCCTAGAAAAATCAGAAGTAGTTAGAGCTGTAATTGTTCGTACCTGTAAAGAACTTAAACGTGACAGCGGTATGATAATACGATATGATGACAATGCTGCAGTTGTGATTGATCAAGAAGGAAATCCAAAAGGAACTCGAATTTTTGGTGCAATCCCCCGGGAATTGAGACAATTAAATTTTACTAAAATAGTTTCATTAGCTCCCGAGGTATTATAAAATAAAATGAGATCGTGATGTTTTTGAAGTATTTGAAAGAAATAGATTAAGAACTAGATTAATTCGTAGATTGTGTCTCACGCATATATCTTGAAAAATTCATATTCATAAACCAATAAAAAAAAAGAAAAACATGTTGATTATATCCAATTTTGAGGCACCAATAATTTTAATTTATCATGGGTAGAGACACTATTGCTGAGATAATAACCTCTATACGAAATGCTCATATGGATAGAAAAAGAGTTGTTCGCATAGCATCTACTAATATTACCGAAAATATTGTTAAAATCCTTTTCCGAGAAGGTTTTATCGAAAACGTCAGAAAACATCGAGAAAAAAACAAATATTTTTTGGTTTTAACCCTACGACATAGAAGGACTAGGAAAAGACCCTATAGAATTTTTTTAAATTTAAAACGGATCAGTCGACCCGGCCTACGAATCTATTCTAACTCTCAACGAATTCCTAGAATTTTAGGTGGGATGGGGATTGTAATTCTTTCTACCTCGAGAGGTATAATGACAGACCGGGAGGCTCGACTAGAAGGAATCGGCGGAGAAATTTTGTGTTATATATGGTAATAGTAATCCTTTTAATATCCAAATGGGATCCGAAACCTCTTCCTATTTATAAAAAAAAAAAGCAAGGGAGCGAGTTATCTAATATCGTTTCTCCTCCATTAGTTGATACTTCAAGGAGGCTTGGCCTGGAATGAAAGAACAAAAATGGATCCATGAAGGTTTAATTACTGAATCGCTTCCCAATGGTATGTTCCGGGTTCGGTTAGATAATGAAGATCTGATTCTAGGTTATGTTTCAGGAAAGATCCGACGTAGTTTTATACGGATACTGCCGGGAGATAAAGTAAAAATTGAAGTAAGTCGTTATGATTCAACCAGAGGACGTATAATTTATCGACTCCGAAACAAGGATTCGAAAGATTAGGTGGTTTTTATTCAATACGATTCGAGATGAAAAATTTCAAGAAACTTATTTTCTACCAATAAAATAGATTTAGAATTAAGATAAGGAATAACAAATATGAAAATAAGAGCTTCTGTTCGTAAAATTTGTGAAAAATGTCGACTAATCCGCAGGCGGGGACGCATTATAGTAATTTGTTCCAACCCGAGACATAAACAAAGACAAGGATAATTAAACTCACTAAAACGCTCAATGTACAAATAAAAAATCTGTTTTGACATGAAATGGATATATCCATATATTTCTGACTCATATTTATGAGATGATACAATATGGCAAAAGTTATACCGAGAACTGGTTCGCGTAGGAATGTACGTATTGGTTCACGTAAGAGTGCACGTAGAATACCAAAAGGAGTTATTCATGTTCAAGCAAGTTTCAATAATACCATTGTCACGGTTACAGATGTGCGAGGTCGAGTGGTTTCCTGGTCCTCGGCCGGTACTTGTGGATTCAAGGGTACGAGAAGAGGGACACCCTTTGCCGCCCAAACCGCAGCATCAAATGCTATTCGTACAGTAGTAGATCAAGGTATGCAACGAGCAGAAGTCATGATAAAGGGTCCCGGTCTAGGAAGAGACGCAGCATTACGAGCTATTCGTAGAAGTGGTATACTATTAACTTTTGTACGGGATGTAACCCGTATGCCACATAATGGTTGTAGACCTCCGAAAAAAAGACGTGTGTAGAAATCAACAATGAAGAAATTTCAAAAGAAACAAGAGAAATAAATAATTTAATCAAATAAAATAATATTACTATGGTTCGAGAGAAAGTAACAGTATCTACTCGGACACTACAGTGGAAGTGTGTTGAATCCAGAGCAGATAGTAAACGTCTTTATTATGGGCGCTTTATTCTGTCTCCACTTATGAAAGGCCAAGCCGACACAATAGGCATTGCGATGCGAAAAGCTTTGCTTGGAGAAATAGAAGGAACATGTATCACACGTGTAAAATCTGAGAACG